TCTTGATAGTTATTTACTTAATCAGTGGATAGGAACATACTCTGGATCGAAATCGTGGGGAGTACTTCTTAATCATTTCTACCAATTTTAAGCCCCAATTTGAATTGCTTTTCTATAAAAAAATATCCTATTGGATAATTTACAGAATCTCCATTACTAACCCTTTGTGTATCTTGGTCTTCCTAACCATCCACTCGTTTTTTTGAAATCTCTCATTAGTAGGGTAATACATCTATGGTAATAGTATAATAAAAACCCTATATGGTTGATCTTTTGAACCCGCTTCAAGCCATGATGACTAATCAATCAATCTTGGGGTAAACAGTCTCGACTGCTTATGTTTACTTTCACTTAATTCTTGTACATAGGAAATGAGATTGAATTCCTTTAACAACAAATTTTTAAGCCGTTTTATTTCACTCATATAACTATCTGGTTTAATTCATCAACTCAATGATGAATAAAAAAATAGATATTCAAATCATTTAACTTTCTGAAAAGAAATAGGGGAAATTTTGTGTCTTACCGAATCACACGTAGAGATATTGATAATACACATAGAGTTAATGGTATTTCATAACTAATTGATTGAGCAGCAGCCCTTAATCCACCTAAAAAGGAATATTTATTGTTTGATCCATATCCCGACATAAGCAGTCCGACGGGAGCAAGGCTTGAAACGGCGATCCACAAAAAAACACCAATACTAAGATCGGCTAGAATAAAGCGATAGCTAAAAGGAATTACTGAATAACTTAGTAAAATGGATATGACTGCTATGGATGGTCCGAGACTGAATAAGCGAGTATCTCCTCTAGATGGAAGAAGATTCTCTTTGAAAAGTAGTTTTGTACCATCTGCTAAAGCTTGAAGAATTCCTAAAGGCCCCGCGTATTCGGGCCCAATACGTTGTTGTATCCCTGCAGATATTTCTCTTTCTAACCAAACAATTACTAGTACACCTAGTGTAATTCCTAATACAAGAATAAAAATAGGGGCAAGCATCCATATGATCTCGTAGGCTTTTTTTAAGGATTCCAATCTGAAAAAAGAATTGAGGGCTTGTATTTCTGTTGTATCAATTATCATTTCACCGATCAACTTCTCCCATAATGATATCTATGCTGCCTAGTATCGTCATAATATCAGCCAATTTCATTCTTTTAACTAGCTGTGGAAGAATTTGCAAGTTTATAAAACCCGGCGGTCGGACTTTCCATCTCCAAGGAAAAACGCTCCGATCTCCTATCAGAAAAATTCCCAATTCTCCTTTTGGTGCTTCGACTCTTACATAAAGTTCTTGTTTGGACAATTCAAAAGTTGGAGAAGGTTTTTTACTAATAAATCGATATTCAAAATCATTCCATTCAGGGTCTTTTATTCTATCAAAGCGGCGGCTTTCTAAATTCTCAAAGGGACCCCCTGGAATTCCTTCCAGAGCCTGTTGGATAATTTTTATAGATTCTGTCATTTCACTGATTCGTACTAAATACCGAGCTAATGAATCTCCTTCTTTTTGCCATTGAATCTCCCAATCAAATTCGTCGTAACACTCATAACGATCAACTTTACGAAGATCCCATTCTATTCCGGAAGCTCGTAGCATTGGCCCCGATAAACCCCAATTTAGTGCTTCTTCTCCGCCAATAATGCCTACGCCTTCAACTCGTTCTAAAAAAATAGGATTCCGCGTAATAAGCTTTTGATATTCAGCAACCCCGCCTAAAAAATAATCACAAAAATCCAAACATTTATCTATCCAGCCATGAGGTAGATCAGCAGCGACTCCTCCGATACGAAAATAATTATGCATCATGCGCATACCGGTAGCAGCTTCAAATAGGTCATATATTAATTCTCGTTCTCGAAAAATATAGAAGAAAGGAGTCTGTGCCCCAATATCTGCCATAAAAGGGCCAAGCCATAACAAATGGGAAGCGATACGACTCAACTCCAACATAATAGCTCTGATATAGCTAGCCCTTTTAGGTACTTGAATATTGCCCAGCTGCTCGGGTCCATTTACAGTTATTGCTTCTGTGAACATAGTAGCTAAATAATCCCAGCGTGTCACATAAGGCAAATATTGTATAATTGTTCGATTTTCCGCAATTTTCTCCATCCCTCTATGTAAATAACCCAATATTGGTTCACAGTCAATAACATCTTCACCATCGAGAGTAACGATCAGTCGAAGAACACCATGCATTGATGGGTGGTGAGGGCCCATATTGACTATCATGAGGTCTTTTCTTGGAGTTGGTGCAATCATAAGTTTTTCCCGAGTCATTCTTCCATGCATTGCTGAAATTAAAAAGAAGTTCATCAAAATTAAAACGACTAAGCTCAAACGGTAGCACGCACCAAATTAACGAGTTTTTATCTCTCGAATATCCAACTTACCAATTAATTCTTTATAGCGCCCTCTATTTGTTTTTGACAAATAGGCCAGCAGTCGTTGACGTTTGCCCAAAATTTTTCGCAAACCTCTCTGAGACGAAAAGTCTTGTTTGTGCAATTCCAAATGGGAAGTAAGTCTCCTTATCTTAGTAGTGAAACTGAATACTTGAAATTCAACAGACCCTTTGTTTTCTTCATTTTCTTTTTGAGAAATAACCGAAATGAATGAATTTTTTACCATAAAAAAATTCCCCTCCTTTTTACAGATATGGATAGTAATAATAATGCTATTAATTTGAATACAATAATCTAAGCAAAATTTCTTTATGAAATCCTAATTTTATGAATTCAAATCAATCAATCCAATTTGAAATTGGATTGATTAGATAGGAATAGAAAAAGATTGGTACATTTTTGCATCGAAGAATTTAAACCTAAAACGAAGAAGATTTTGTTGATTCATTTCGAGATCTAATTGAGAAATTATTGATTTCATATTGGATACTAGAATGAAATGTGAGACAAGATATGTGATCTGTGTATTTGTTTGTTTTCCTATACTCTATATAGGATAGTGTATATAATTATAGGGTATAGGCTATATAGAAAGAGTGTATTATCTACAAATTTTAAATCGTGGGTACAGATGTATCCTTAACATATTGAAACGACTGCCATTATTGGTATCAAACCAATAACGATTCATACAAGCTAAATCTTCGAATCGATAATTAGGCCAAAGAAAGAGCTTTAATTTCATTAATTGATTTTTCTCTCTATCAAGATGGTTATTGGCATGTAAAGCTTGGCTGCGATTTTTTACGTTCTTTCTGTTCCAAAATACGGGATTTCTATCTCTATAATTTCTATTCTTTGAATTGAAACAAATTAGAATTCTCAATTTTCTACGACATCTAAATGATAAAATATTTTCAGGAACAAGTAAATCAAAATCATTTTTGTCTCTATTTCCGGCTATTCTCTGACGTGGTGAAATAGTTTCATCAAAATGATTGTTAGAAAGATATCCCTGCTCTTGGTATTTTTGATTCGTTTGGTACTTACTCTTATGAACCAACGAAATACCTATGGTTTGATACATAATAAATTGTCCATCTGTTTTTCCAGACAGACGAATGGGTTCTAAAATCAATACTCCCTTCTTCATCAATTCTGAAAGAGTTAAATTCTTCTGAATCAGCATTATATCCAAATGTATTTGTTTCTTTTGAATCGAGGATATAGTAATTTTTCTTGGATCGATCAGTCTAAGCAGGAGACAATATACCCTGATATTATTGATCATTCTTTGATTCAAAGTATCATCCCATCTCAATTGAAAAAGCAAATAACGTTTCAGGAAGAAATCTAGTCCTGCTTCCGTGTTTCTTTTGTATTGTTTTTTCTTTTTCTCGTCTGATATTGCATAATTTTCTTCCATATTTTTTTGTTGTGATAGAACGGATCTCCGATCTTCTCGATTTGTGGGTTCTTTTTCTTCTTGATTTCGATGCTTTTTATTCAATGCTATCAAAAAACTTCCTTTTTCCTTTATTTTTTTATTATTTAAATTTAAAAGAAGTAATTTGCTTGGTATAAACCAAGGTTTCATTTTATATGTCTTATAAAGTAACACAAATTCTGGGAAGAACCAAAGTTCCAGATTCGATGTGGAATGCTTTAGCATTTTTTCATTCATTCCCATCCAATCAAAAAATCTTTTGTAGAAATTTGGTGGATTGATTTCTGGAATCATAAGATAAAAAAGATCTTTTTTAGAAATTATTTGAGTATTTTTATTCCTATTGGTATCGATTCTGATCCAGGCCTCAATATCAACTTTTTGCCTAAGATAAAAATGGAAAATTTTCCAATCAAAAAATTTTCTATCGGTTGGGTTTGCCATATATAGAATATCGACCCTTCCTAGATCATTTTTAATGGGGATGTTCCTCAGTATATCAAAAAAGGTTTCTTTAGGCGTGTTATAAGAAATTTCTTGGTTCTTATTTCCTTGAAAGAGAGGCCTATAAAAAAAGCATTCCGTTTTATTTTCATAATTAAGAAATTTATATGATAAAAGATCATATATATAGTATTTTAGAAAATTATCTTTTTGATTAGATAATGAATGTACTTCAAATTGTTTTTTGGAATCAATTAATTGGTCTTTTTCATATGAACGCCATTTTTTTAAATTTTCCTTTTTAGCTATACGACGCGGATGAATTGTATTTCTCCATTTTTCTGGTATTAATCTAGACCATCTGGTCTGAGATAAATGGTATTGATAATGTCCTCTTAACCAGTTTTTCCATTGATTCGTTTCATAATTCGAAAGTTTCTTATCTGTTAATTTTGAATGAACCCTTCCTCGTGTTTCAAAAAAATCCTTTATTTTAGGCTTAAGAAAAGGGGGGATTCCTTGATATTGTTGAATAACAGATTTTAACGAGTTACTAACTTGAATTTGTGATAATTTGTAAAATACATATGCTTGTGACACGTATGATAATTCATAAAAAATTGCTTTAATATTACTAATACTAATATCATCAAGCGGCTTTTTTAGAGTCGAAAGAAACGGAATTGGAGTTTTC